CTTTTTTATTATGATGTTTTTGAATAATTTAATCTATTGACTTATTCATAGTTTCTGTCGTTCCTACATAATATTCACTATTATGTGAATATTTTGAATCTGAAGTAACAAGAAAGGAGGAATCCATTTTATGAAGAATCCAATATGTATGGATTTATCCGTATGAAACATCCTTCAAATACTTTTTTTTTTCTATTTCTATATTCTTTCTATATAGAAATAGAAAAAAAAAGAAAACTGTAATGAGATAATAAAGAAAGATTTGGATATGGATATGCGTAAAGATATAATCCGCTTTTCATTCGAAACAAAACAAGAGAAGTATTTTTTTGTTTGAATTATTTTACTAAGTTAGAAGTTGAAGTGAATTGAAGAAGTTCTATTTGTTCAATTAGACCCGGAAAATAAAACAAGGAATAAGAATCTTTGGCAAACAGGAGAAAAAATCATGATTCTTTCGATACAAGACGACACAAGAAAATCCTTTTCTTGTGTCATCTTGTATCTAATTGAATAGATGATTAGTAAGACTAAGAATACTTTATAGAAATCTTTTTTCCTTTCATTTTTCCCGTCTTTGCCTTGTATTCTATTCCTTTGTATTTTTATGCTGATTTTCTATCATTAGGAATGGTATAAATGGTATATCAAGTAATGAGTTTCAGACATTCCGCAAAATAAAAAAAAATACTTATAGAATTTCTTGAATCATATATCATTCTATTGATCAACAAGAATTTGTTTACCAACCTTATTTTCATTTTAAGGAATCTCTAGATCTAGAAATTCATTTCGTACAACTGAACCTTTTCAAACTGTTTCTTTTTTAGAACCAAAAAGATTTGTGCCAAAATCACAGATGCCAAGAAGAATAGAAGGCCTTGGACTCGTAATGGATCTTGAAGCACTATTTCTGCGTCTCCCTGACCAAAACCTCCTACATTTGGATTACTTGTTAATGGTTGATCAAGCTTGATGGATTCACCTTCTGAAACAAGAAGTTCTGGTCCTGGAGGTATAATATCAACCACTTGACGTCCTTCTGATGCATCAACTATGGATATTTCATATCCCCCCTTTTCTTTACGTACTATTCTGCTTACTATACCAGCAGATGTAGCATTATAAACTGTATTGTTACTCTTGCTACCATCAGGATAAATCTGACCCCTTCCCCTGTTCCCACCTACATATATGGGATATTTTAAGAAGTGAACGTCTTTTTTTGTAGCAGGGTCGGGGGAAAGAATAGGAAAGACGATTTCACTATATTTCTGACCGGGAACAGGACCTATCACAAGAATATTTCTTTTATTAGGACGATAACACTGAAAAGAAAGATTACCCATATTTTCTTTCATTTCGGGAGAAATACGATCGGGGGGGGCTAATTCGAATCCCTCGGGTAAAATAAGAACAGCTCCTACATTCAAAGCTCCTTTTTTACCATTAGCAAGAACTTGTTTCAGTTGCATATCATAAGGAATTCGAACAACTGCTTCAAATACAGTATCAGGAAGCACAGCTTGCGGAACTTCAATATCCACGGGCTTATTAGCTAAATGGCAATTGGCACATACAATTCGCCCAGTTGCTTCTCGTGGATTTTCATAACCCTGCTGCGCAAAAATGGGATATGCATTTGAAATAGATGCTCGAGTTATTACATATATCATGATCGATACATAAATGGATCGAGTCATCTGTTTTTTTACCCAAGAAAAAGTATTTCTATTTTGCATGGTCCAATCATTGATCCCCGGAATTTCTACAATAAATTGGATAGGTAGCTAGTAGAATTCCCTATCCACAAGTTTGCCATTATATTGATTGTACTGAAAGAATTGTACTGGTGGAATATAGTATGAATACCTTGAATTGAAAAGGTAGAAGTATAAAGAATAAGTCAGATTAAAAATGATTTAATTCTACACGAATAAAGATTCTGATTTGATTGATATCAAAAGATCTAATGAATTATTCATTCATTGAATGATAAATTACTACAAGCGAAGGAGATACACGATTTAAAAAATGGAAGATCCAATATTTCACAATTGTATCTAGAATCACTGGAAAAGTGGAAACAAGACCAGATATAATCTGATCATTCTGAGCCAATCCAAAATCGTTGTAGATCGAACCAATCATTAGTTCCCAACCATGGGTCGAGTGAAATCCGATCCAGAAATCAGTAACTAAAAGAATAGAAAAAGCTTTGATTGTATCACTTAAGTTATAGATAAATTCCTGAATCCAAGAATTTAGAATGAAAAGTTCTTCATTACGCAGAAAAAAATAACCACTTAGAATAGCGAAACAGATTAGATTTGTAGAGAAATGCAAAATGATATGGAAATGAGATTCATTGTGTCTTTGGACCAATTTTATTGTTTCCTTGTGCATTCCTATATGAATCCTTTGCATATGTGTCTCCGAGTATTCCTTTATCATCTCGTCCAACAGGAATAGTTCTTCTAATTCCATAAATTTTTCTAGAACATTTTTCTCTTGAATATCATTCAAAAGGGTTTCGGATTGATTGGTATTCCACCAATCAAGAACCCAAGTTTCTAGACATTTCTTAAATGAGAGAGAAACCCACCAGGGTAAAAAGAGTATAGACACAAGATATGGGAGGGAAGCCAATGCTTTCTTTTTTTTTTCATTCTGTATCCGTGATGTGAATTGTTAATGAACCTGTTTCATTCGTCGATTCTATATGATTTTTCTATGAAGCACGAATTATAGAAAAAGAGACTATAACTCTAACAAGAACAAGGTATCGAACCTATGGATCTTTTCCTATTTTTGTTTTTGTATAAGAATTGAGTATTTGGATATAAAATAATTTCGAATAGAACATAGAATAAGGGCCCTTTTCAAATGAAAAAAAAAAAGAAGTAACTATTCTTTCCATATTCCAGAGATCTCAATTAGGCAAATTGGAACCGATTTCCTCTTCATTTCTTCCTTTCGATGAAGATGCGAAACCCATTTGAACTAACAAATATAATTTGGATTTCAAGACGAACCTTACCGGATCCTTATCCTTTCATTCTTTTATTTTTTTTTTTTACTAGTATAAAGAAAAGAGTGAAGCTGGACGCCATGTGTATGCGTATACAAAACAGTTTTTGTGTACAAATAGTTTAAATCTATTTTAAAATAGATTTTATTTAATTAGTTATATTAGATTTTATATAATCCATATACATCATACGTCCTCCTGCTTTTGAGATGTATTAAGTTCTTTCTCTAATGCTGAGTGAGATTTATTCTTCAGTTCATTTCAAAATACTTCAATAGGTACGCGCAAGAAATAGGCCAATTCGGCAGCTTTTTGTTCAATTTCTCGTGGAGTCAAATTCTCATCAGTACGGGTAAAGGGAATGGCTCCTCGGCCCTTTATTTCCATATAAAGGACACGACGAGGAAAAAGCCCTTCTCTCACCTCCATTCTGATTGATTGGATATCTTTCAGAAAGAAACGAAGGAAGATGCGACGATTTCTTCCAGGAAATCCCCAACGAAAAAGGGACATTATCCCTTCTTTTCTATCAAATCGGTCATAACCACTACCTACATTCCATGAAATTGTGCACCACAAATAAGAACTAATGAATAGACCTGCGATCCCATAGAAAGACATCACGATCCCTTGTGGGAAAAAAAGAATTTGCTGAGACGGAAATACGGATATCAGATTTTTACCAAGATAACTGGAAGTTCCAACTACTAAGAATCCTAGTGAACCTAAAAAAAGGATAAAGGCCCAGCAAAAATTACTTGTTTTTTGAGACCCCATTATAAGTTCTATCCATATATGTTCTGATCGCCAGTTCATACTATACTAGATCCAGTTGTATTCGATTGGAATTGAGAGAATAACCCAAATGGATTTGACTCGACTTTTATTGCTTGATCCCGAAGTAACTTTCATCAACTAGCAGCATTCCGACGGGAACCATTAGGAATAATTGGTTAGATACATTGAGTTTCTATTTCAATGATTTTTCAAAAAAGATTTGCTGATGATCATTTTGAATTTAATCATTTAATTTAGTAAGCTATAACCGCATATACATGCATTAATGCGTATATTATGCATCGGCATAATACATAATAAAAAAACTCTTCCATTTGTTTTGTTTTCGAAAAGGCCACATATTCCATATTCTATATCCTACCATATTACATTAAAAGAGTATCTGCATGATGATCCAGTGTTGAAATAAATTGATGAGATTTTGTCCCATCCTATTTAGACAATCTTATTTCTTTGGACATAAAGAGATAAAGAAGCCATTGCAATTGCCGGAAAGACTAGGGCCACTAAAGGAACAAAAATAGAGGGAAGGTTCAAATCTATCATAGAATGGGTACCTCGATTTCCTATTTGTACCTATTATAATTCTAAATTATAATTATAAAGATATCCTATGATAAGTCTATCTATTAGAAATAGAAAGAATATTAAGATAATATTTATATGAAGAAGTGAAGTATTTAATACTAAATAACGAATTGAGAACTAAATGAAGTGTACATATTCATCTTTCTACACGAATATGTATGAGAATCCGCTTTCAGAAATTGGATTCTTTTTCTCCCATCCTTATCTTCATCGTCTTTCTATCTTTATATGAATATGTCAAAAGGACGGAGAAAATTATTTTTCTTTCCCGGATTTCTCGGAAGGAGAAAGAAATTCTTTTTTATCTTGTCGATAGAGGGATACTTATTCCTAATAAGGAAGAGAGGTAGAATAAAAAAAGGATCCGGAGCAAAAAGTCATTATCCAAAACTTCTTACTCTTACTACATTTATAACTGATATTCCCAAAGAAAACATCATCTTCTTAGTTTTGTTTTTTTTTTTTCATTATAATGAACTAAATGCTTAGTCGCTACAAATAAAAATAATTGAAACGAGTGCTATACTTCCATTTGAAAATGAAGAATTTCAATCTTTTTTTTTTTCATATTTTTTAATCTTGA